TGACCATTTGGTATAATTGCTATGCTTAGTGTGTGACTCGTTGGTTTTTTGTAGGATTAGGGTTCAAAACAAAAAATGGACCGGCCCATACATAGTATGAACTCAAAATTACAGAATTAATAACCAACTCATCGCTTCACATTATCTAGATCTAAACAACCAGTCAAGATATGATATATTGGTCATATCATTGTAGCAACTGAAATCTTTTTTGCATAAACACAAAAAAAAACCAAACCAATCTGATTATGAGTTTGGGAAGCGAAATCTAGAATGATGTGGATAAATGGAAGAACGGTGAGAGAAAGAGATAAAAAGAACGCCAATGATATATGATTCCAATATAATATGTAAGGTCTATGAATCATTTCATAAAAAGCAATGTAATAAAGCATCAAACTAATTCCTCCCGAATTAAATGAATATGTTCATAGAAAAAAAATCAAGAGCCTAGAGCCAATAAAGACTGAGAAGATTGACTCAAGAACAGGAGCTCCATTGTATAATTCAGACCTAACCATTAATTGAGAAGCGATGGGAACGACGGAAACCTGTGAATACAGAAGATTCTATTAAAAACGAATCCTAATGATTCATTGAGTGGGATGGCGGAACAAACCAGGTATCAATTCATTTGTTCTGAAAGATCGTGGGCTAACCTTACAATTGAAATAGATATTGAAAGAGTAAATGTTCGCCCGCGAAAGCTTTATTTTACCGAATTGCTCTATTTTTTGAGCGATCCGATATGATAAAGACAAAACAAAATAAAGATTCGTTATAGCCTTATATATTATTATATTATAAATAAATTATAAATAAAAAATTACATTATCTAGAAATATATGTTTAGCTATATATCCAAAAGCTATATATAAACAAGATATAAAAATTTCTAATAGAAATAGATTAGATGAAAATTAGATGAAATATCAAAGAATCCCACGATTCAGTGTATTATTCAAAAAAATGGAATTTTATCTTAACTAAATTTTTTTGAATCATTTCATTCGCGAGGAGCTGGATGAGAAGAAACTCTCATGTCCGGTTCTGGAGTAGAGATGGAATTTTAAAAAGACCCATCCACTATAACCCCAAAAGAACCAGATTCCGTAAACAACATAGAGGAAGAATGAAGGGAATATCTTATCGAGGTAATCGTATTTGTTTCGGTAGATACGCTCTTCAAGCACTTGAACCTGCTTGGATCACATCTAGACAAATAGAAGCGGGGCGACGAGCAATGACACGAAACGTACGCCGTGGTGGAAAAATATGGGTACGTATATTTCCAGACAAACCAGTTACAGTAAGACCTACAGAAACACGTATGGGTTCGGGGAAAGGATCCCCCGAATATTGGGTAGCTGTCGTTAAACCAGGTAGAATACTTTATGAAATGGGCGGAGTAGCAGAAAATATAGCTAGAAAAGCTATTTCAATAGCGGCGTCCAAAATGCCTATACGAACTCAATTCATTATTTCGGGATAGGAATAAAAGAAAAAGAGGTCTTTGGGATGAAAAAAAATTGCAGGTTTCTTTTTTTGATTTTGGACAAACAATATTTCTTTTTTTTTCCTTCGTTCTTTGCATTGAAAAATCGAATAAAAAAATGATATGATTCAACCCCAGACCCATTTGAATGTAGCGGACAACAGCGGGGCCCGAGAATTGATGTGTATTCGAATCATAGGAACTAGTAATCGCCGATACGCTCATATTGGTGACGTTATTGTTGCTGTGATCAAAGAAGTAGTACCAAATATGCCTCTAGAAAGATCAGAAGTAATCAGAGCTGTAATTGTACGTACCTGTAAAGAACTCAAACGTGACAACGGTATGATAATACGATATGATGACAATGCTGCAGTTATTATTGATCAAGAAGGAAACCCAAAAGGAACTCGAATTTTTGGTGCGATCGTCCGGGAATTGAGACAGTTAAATTTTACTAAAATAGTTTCCTTAGCCCCTGAGGTATTATAAGACGAGACCATGATATAGTTATAGTAAGCGAATGAAATAGATTAATTAGTAGATTGTGTTTCACGCATATACCTTTAATTTAATATTTAATAGAATTCATAAATAAAAAAATAAAAAGAGCATGTTGATTATATCAAAATTAGCAGGCACCAATAATTTTAGTTCATCATGGGTAGGGACACTATTGCTGACATAATAACCTCTATACGAAATGTCGACATGGATAGAAAAGTAACGGTTCGAATAGCATCTACTAATATCACCGAAAACATTGTTAAAATACTTTTACGGGAAGGTTTTATCGAAAACGTGAGGAAACATCAGGAAAGCAACAAATATTTTTTGGTTTTAACCCTGCGACATAGAAGGAATAGGAAAGGAACATATAGAACTATTTTAAATTTAAAACGGATCAGTCGACCTGGTCTACGAATCTATTCTAACTATCAACGAATTCCTAGAATTTTAGGTGGTATGGGGATTGTAATTCTTTCTACTTCTAGAGGTATAATGACAGACCGAGAGGCTCGCCTAGAAAGAATTGGTGGAGAAATTTTGTGTTATATATGGTAATCCTTCTGATATTCGAATTGGATCCGGAACTTCCTATTTGTGAAAAAAAAAAGAGAAAGGGCGGGTTGTCTAATATCACTACTCCTCCATTAATTAATACTTTAAGGGGGTTTTACCTGGAATGAAAGAACAAAAATGGATTCATGAAGGTTTAATTACTGAATCACTTCCCAACGGTATGTTCCGGGTGCGTTTAGATAATGAAAATATGATTCTAGGTTATGTTTCAGGAAGGATCCGACGTAGTTTTATACGGATACTACCAGGAGATAGAGTCAAAATTGAAGTAAGTCGTTATGATTCAACCAAAGGGCGTATAATTTATAGAATCCGAAACAAGGATTCGAATAATTAGGGAGTTTTTCAACTTCAACATTCCTTTTTTCATGGAGATACAATTCGAAGTTCAAAATTTCAAGAAACTTATTTTCTTCCAAGAAGTAGATTCTTAATTAAGTTAAGGTAAGGAATAACAAATATGAAAATAAGGGCTTCTGTTCGTAAAATTTGCGAAAAATGTCGACTGATCCGTAGACGGGGACGAATTATAGTAATTTGTCCCAACCCGAGACATAAACAAAGACAAGGATAATTTTTCGAAAAGAGATTCTCTAAAGAACCCGATGTACAAATAAAAAAAAATCATGTTTTGACATGAAATGGATATATCCATATATCTCTTACTCATATTTATGAGATGATAAAATATGGCAAAACCTATACCAAGAATTGGTTCACGTAGGAATGGACGTATTGGTTCACGTAAGAGTGCGCGTAGAATACCAAAGGGAGTTATTCATGTTCAAGCAAGTTTTAACAATACCATTGTGACCGTTACAGATGTACGGGGTCGGGTGGTTTCTTGGTCCTCGGCCGGTACTTGTGGATTCAGGGGTACAAGAAGAGGGACGCCATTTGCTGCTCAAACCGCAGCAGGAAATGCTATTCGTACAGTAGTGGATCAAGGTATGCAACGAGCAGAAGTCATGATAAAGGGTCCTGGTCTCGGAAGAGATGCAGCATTACGAGCTATTCGTAGAAGTGGTATACTATTAAGTTTCGTACGGGATGTAACTCCTATGCCACATAACGGCTGTAGACCTCCTAAAAAAAGACGTGTATAGGAATAAACTGTGTAGAAATAAACATTGAAGAGATTTCAAGAGAAATAAATGATTCAATGATCTGATCAAGTAATATTACTATGGTTCGAGAGAAAGTAACAGTATCTACTCGGACACTGCAGTGGAAGTGTGTTGAATCAAGAGTAGACAATAAGCGTCTTTGTTATGGACGCTTTATTCTGTCTCCACTTATTAAAGGTCAAGCCGACACAATAGGCATTGCGATGCGAAGAGCTTTGCTTGGAGAAATAGAAGGAACATGTATCACACGTGCAAAATCTGAGAAAATACCCCATGAATATTCTACCATAGTAGGTATTCAAGAATCAGTACATGAAATTTTAATGAATTTGAAAGAAATTGTATTGAGAAGTAATCTGTATGGAACTCGCGGCGCGTTTATTTGTGCCAGGGGTCCTGGATATGTAACTGCTCAAGACATCATTTCACCGCCTTCTGTGGAAATCGTTGATAATACACAACATATAGCTAGACTGATGGAACCGATTGATTTGTGTATTGGATTACAAATCGAGAGGAATCGCGGATATAGTATAAAAAGGCCAAATAACTTTCAAGACGGAAGTTATCCTATAGATGCTGTATTCATGCCTGTTCGAAATGCGAATCATAGTATTCATTCTTATGGGAATGGGAATGAAAGACAAGAGATACTTTTTCTCGAAATATGGACAAATGGGAGTTTAACTCCTAAAGAAGCACTTCATGAAGCCTCCCGTAATTTGATTGATTTATTTATTCCTTTTCTACATGCGGAAGAAGAAACTTTACATTTAGAGTACAATCAACACAAGAGCACTTTACCCCCTCTTACTTTTCATGATAGATTGGCTAAACTAAGGAAAAACAAAAAAGAAATAGAATTGAAATATATTTTTATTGACCAATTAGAATTGCCTCCCAGGATCTATAATTGCCTCAAAAGGTCCAATATACATACATTATTAGACCTTTTGAATAAGAGTCAAAAGGATCTTATGAAAATTGAAGATTTTCGCATAGAAGATGTAAAACAGTTATTGGGCATTCTAGAAAAACATTTCACAATTGATTAACCGAAGAATAATAAATAGATTGAATTTTTTTCATATTTTTTTTTTTTTTTAAAAAAAAAACTGGGTTTTGAATCTTTAACCAAATCCATATATTCGGAACAGATTCAGAATTTAATTGAATAGATGTATGTAGGGAGAATTCACTTTGAAGCGACTATTCCCTAGATACACATGCGGGATATTTTATTTCACAATTGAATCAATTGAAATTTAAAAAAGACCTAAAGTTAGGGATTTATC